CGGATTTTCAAGAACGAGAATCTTATGATATGTTGGGAATCTCTTATGATAATCATCCGCGCTTAAAACGTATATTAATGCCAGAAAGTTGGATAGGATGGCCTTTGCGGAAAGATTATATTGCCCCTAATTTTTATGAAATACAAGATGCTCATTGAATGATAAGAAAGGAATTTACACTTATCCAAAGAGATTTAAGGATTGTACTTTCTATTCTAGATTAATAATAAAGAGATCTCATTTGTATTATGTATTAGGCGATATATGGATTATAGATAGGCTAACAATCGAATTAGGAATTCGTTGGGATTCTTACCGTTTTTTTTTCATAGGAGCCGAACCATCAAACGAGTTCTGCATCATGAACTTCGTACTGGGCCTATTTCTTAGATTTGCTTAGATCGGTTCGATAAAGTCATATCGGAAGGAATTGGGAGATTGAATAGGAAATAACATTTTTTGAACGAAAGAAAAAAAGCGTTTCTTAAATTTCATTTTAGAATATTTAGTTTAGAATAATAATAATATTTTAAAATGAAATTTAAGAAACTCTACCCATCTATAAATATCAAATAGATGGGGTATTTCTCGTAAATATAGAAAAAGTATGTAGGAATTATGATCCATATTCGAAATGAATATGGATCTTGCTTCCTATCAATTACTTTCTAAAACGGTCTTATACAACGAAACCCTGTATCTGGAACCAGATTTGAACTGGTGACACGAGGATTTTCAGTCCTCTGCTCTACCGACTGAGCTATCCAGATCATTTCCAATGGAACATTCCATCCTCATTTTAGGAGAGGACTGGGGTCTATGTCAATTAAAGGTACAGGGGGGGAATTACAAAGTTTTCCCCAAGTCCTGTATGTAATTTCTTAGGTCTTTAAAAAGACGACTTTGCAAGTTGTAAGTTTCGGTATGAGTAATGCTATTGATTGTGAATCATTCAATTAGGGATTCCTTTCTAAATTTAGATGTGTATTCTATATCACATGTGATAAGAGAAAGTCATTTACGCCCCCATACGTTGAAAAAAAAAATGATAAAAGGGAATTGGGAACCGCCAGCAAAAAAGAAAAAAGGGGTAGGATAGATAGAAAATAGGCTTTTGGGGATAGAGGGACTTGAACCCTCACGATTTTAAAAGTCGACGGATTTTCCTATTACTATAAATTTCATTGCTGTCGGTATTGACATGTAGAACGGGACTCTATCTTTATTCTCGTCCAATTAATTAATCAGTTCTTTAAAAAAAGACTAAAACTATCAGACTATGGAGTGGGGTGATTTGATGAATATTCGATTCTTTCTTGAATGTGGAATCAATTCCCACCAATTCTTCTATTTTTCATCTAAAAAAATACAGATGCAGACTCGGGCCGTCATTCCTTTTTTTTAGATATTTTAGTATTCAATAGATCCGTTTATCCTTCATCTTTTCTGAAGTTTCGATGAAAAGATTCATCTACCAACGCAGTCAACTCCATTTGTTTTAGAACAGCTTCCATCGAGTCTCTGCACCTATCCCCTTTTCGCTTTATGAACCTTTATTTTGAGAAGACAGGATTTGGCTCAGGATTGCCCTTTTTTTTTTTTATTCCGGGGTTTCTCTGAATTTGAAAGTTATCACCTAGTAGGTTTCCATACCAAGGCTCAATCCAATTAAGTCCGTAGCGTCTACCGATTTCGCCATATCCCCTTCCCTTTTGTTTTGAGATTAGGATCTCATTCATTATGAGATCATTTTTTTTTTTTCATTTCTGCAGGAACCTTTGCATTTTTTAGGTTTAGGTATCGATTACCATCTCTAAAAAAGATTTTCTTTCTAAACCTGTATTTGCTCCAATCAAATTGGATTTTATCCTTGGTATATCGGCAATTCAATATAGATTGCCATATACCCTTTCTATATGTTTTTATTACTGCAACTTTTCCCATGTAAGTTGGTATACTTGAAGGATCGATTCTTTTTTTTTTTTTTCTTAACTGCCTCCTTTACGAACGAAAGCCGAGGAATGTCCGATTAGTTATAATTATAACTAAGTAAATAATTCAACTTCTTCGAAAAAAATAGAAAAAAAGAGTAGAATTATTATAATATAACTAAAGAGGTGTAATAAAAAGAATTTCCAATGGAATAAAAAAATCCAATTTGACTATACTACAAACAAATATTTAAGATTGACTATCAAATCAAATAGAATCCAATTTCTATTTAGAGATAAAGAACTAGAAGTTCTATATCGCTATATGAATCATTATGTTCTATAATATTCACTATTTATTTTATTCCAAAATTCTAGATTTTACGATTTTTCTACTATATTTCTATAGACAGTACACTATACACTAATACTATAAGTGTATTGAATTCCTATGCATAGAAAATTTTTCTTATTTTTATTATGTGGGGCCCGCTTAGCTCAGAGGTTAGAGCATCGCATTTGTAATGCGATGGTCGTCGGTTCGATTCCGATAGCGGGCTTTTCCCTAT